TAGATGAATAATTGCAAATTTTTGTGTGTACGAGATTAGAATAACTTCAAAATAACTGACATAATTTTTTATTTTTCCTGATCAGAAAAATACATGAAAAAGAAAGGAGGTAGAAAAATTTTTTGATTTATGGTTAAAGAAGAAAAACAAGAAAACAGAGGTTCTGTTGAATTTCAAGTATTCAGTTTCACCAATAAGATACGGAGACTTGCTTCACATTTGGAATTACACAAAAAAGATTTTTCATCGGAAAGAGGTCTACGAAGACTTTTGGGAAAACGTCAACGTTTGCTGGCTTATTTGGCAAAGAAAAATAGAGTACGTTATAAGAAATTAATAAGTCAGTTGGATATTCGGGAGAAGTAATTTAATCGTTCGAATTTTTTTCTTATTTTATTAATTAGTAGTCTTATAGTAGTCTTAGATTTTGCATTTTGATGAGCCTCATTTTGAGGAATTCATGGAATAATGAATTAAGAAAGAAAGGATATGAGTGTACCGCTTACAAGAAAAGATCTCATGATAGTCAATATGGGTCCTCAACACCCATCAATGCATGGTGTTCTTCGACTTATCGTTACTCTTGATGGTGAGGATGTTATTGATTGCGAACCCATATTAGGTTATTTACACAGAGGAATGGAAAAAATCGCAGAAAACAGAAGTATTGTACAATACTTGCCTTATGTAACACGCTGGGATTATTTAGCTACTATGTTTACAGAAGCAATAACGGTAAATGCACCAGAATTCTTAGAGAATATTCAAATACCTCGAAGAGCCAGCTATATTAGGGTAATTATGTTAGAATTGAGCCGTATAGCTTCTCACTTGTTATGGCTTGGACCTTTTATGGCGGATCTCGGCGCACAGACTCCTTTTTTCTACATTTTTAGAGAGAGAGAATTAATATATGATCTATTTGAGGCTGCTACAGGTATGCGAATGATGCATAATTACTTTCGCATCGGAGGAGTAGCTGCCGACCTACCTTATGGATGGGTGGATAAATGTTTAGATTTCTGTGATTATTTTTTACGGGGAATTGTTGAATATCAACAACTTATTACACGGAATCCTATTTTTTTAGAACGAGTTGAAGGAGTCGGTTTTATTAGCGGAGAAGAAGCTGTAAATTGGGGCTTATCGGGACCAATGTTACGAGGTTCTGGAATACAATGGGATCTTCGTAAAATTGATCTTTATGAATCTTACAATCAATTCGATTGGAAAGTACAATGGCAAAAAGAAGGAGATTCATTAGCTCGGTATTTAGTACGAATCGGTGAGATGAGGGAATCTATCAAAATTATTCAACAGGCTGTAGAGAAAATTCCTGGAGGACCTTATGAGAATTTAGAAGTCCGACGCTTTAATAAAGCAAAGAATTCCGAATGGAATGATTTTGAATATCGATTTCTTGGTAAAAAACCTTCACCCAATTTTGAATTATCAAAGCAAGAGCTTTATGTAAGAGTAGAAGCTCCAAAAGGTGAATTAGGAATTTATCTGGTAGGAGATGATAGTCTTTTCCCCTGGAGATGGAAAATACGTCCACCGGGTTTTATTAATTTGCAAATTCTTCCTCAGCTAGTTAAAAAAATGAAATTGGCTGATATCATGACGATATTAGGTAGTATAGATATCATTATGGGGGAAGTTGATCGTTGAAATGATAATAGATAGGGTAGAGGTAGAAACTATTAATTCTTTTTCGAAATTGGAATTATTAAAAGAAGTCTATGGACTGATATGGATTCTACCCATTTTGACCCTCTTACTGGGAATCACAATAGAGGTACTTGTAATTGTGTGGTTAGAAAGAGAAATATCCGCATCGATACAACAACGTATTGGTCCTGAATATGCCGGTCCCCTGGGATTGCTTCAAGCTATAGCAGATGGAACTAAGCTAATTTTAAAAGAGGATATCTTGCCATCCCGAGGAGAGATTCCTTTATTTAGCATTGGACCCTCTATAGCAGTCATATCTGTTTTATTAAGTTTTTTAGTTATCCCTTGGGGATATCGTTTTGTTTTATCTGATCTTAGTATTGGTGTTTTTTTATGGATTGCCATTTCAAGTATTGCTCCTATTGGTCTTCTTTTGGCAGGATATAGCTCAAATAATAAATATTCTTTTTTAGGGGGTCTACGAGCGGCTGCTCAATCTATTAGTTATGAAATACCATTAACTTTTTGTGTGCTAGCAATATCTCTACGTGTGATTCGTTAAAATTGGATCTTTTTCCTCTAAAATACATTGAATACTTATCCTCCTTTTCTGTATTCAGGTTGCTAATTTAAACTAGATAGCTATATGAGTGAAACAAAACAGCTTATTAATTTGTAGTAAAAACAAAAAATCTCATTTCCTACGTACAAGAAAAAAGTTGAGTAAACATAAGGAGTGTAAACTCTTTACCCCCATGAGATGCTTGATTAGTCATCATATCTTGAAGCGGGCAAGAATAAAGAATTCGCAATATGGAATTCCATTACTAGAATATTTTTAGTTATTACTAAAACTTATAACCATAAGGGAATCCATCAAAAGTTAGTGAAGGATTAGGAACACTAAAGTACATAAAGGATTAGTAATGAGAGAATCTAAATCATTAGACATTTTTCCTCATAAAAGGAATCATAATAAGAACTTGAAATTGGTGGAAATGATCAAGTAGTACTTTCTTCGTATTCCGATCCAGAGTATGTGTCCCATTCACTTGTTAAGGAAATGGCTATCAAAAACGAATTAATCCTTTATTCCTTTTTTCTTTTTAAGTAGCCCCTTCCCGGGGAAAGGAGAATAGGACAAAAGATATGTAATCCAATACAAAAAAGGATCTTTATTTATTCTTTCCTTTATCCATATTCATACAGAATTCCTCATGAACTAATACCCAAATCTTTCCATTTATTAATGGCTATAACGAGTGTTTTATTCCAATATTAAGTTATTACTAAACAAAGAAAAAATTCTTATTTTATTATATAAAGGATGAGATCAATTCAGAAGCGCTTTTTTTATTCTAGCAGACGGAATTGCTTTGGTCTAATTTAGGACTTTCCAATCAATTTTCTCTTACCTAATTCTATCTACCCCCAGGGAATAGAAACGAAACAACCTTTTCCTTTTTTCTGATCATAGGGGAGCCGTATGAAACTAAGGTTTCATGTACGGTTTTGGAATAGCGGTGGGAACTGTGATGTTATCATCGACTATGATTATCTAACAGTTCAAGTACAGTTGATATAGTTGAAGCGCAGTCAAAATATGGTTTTTTTGGATGGAATCTTTGGCGTCAGCCTATAGGTTTTCTAGTTTTTCTAATTTCTTCTTTAGCAGAATGTGAAAGACTACCTTTTGATTTACCAGAAGCAGAAGAAGAGTTAGTAGCAGGTTATCAAACCGAATATTCCGGTATTAAATATGGTTTATTTTATCTTGCTTCTTACCTAAATTTATTAGTTTCCTCTTTATTTGTAACAGTTCTCTACTTAGGCGGGTGGAATTTTTCCATTCCCAATTTTTCTATTCCCTATATATCCCTTTTTGGATTTTTCCAAATGAATAAAATGGTTGGAATTTTGGAAACGATAACGGGTATTCTTATTACATTAACTAAAGCTTATTTATTTCTCTTCATTTCTATCACAATAAGATGGACTTTACCCAGGATGAGAATGGATCAGTTATTAAATCTTGGATGGAAATTTCTTTTACCCATTTCTCTGGGAAATCTCTTATTAACAACTTCTTTGCAACTAGTTTCACTATAAATAAGATAATACAATAACAGTAAGAATATTTTCAACATAAAAAAAAGTTCTCTCAAACAAGAGAAAGAAACATACCTTTTTCATGGATATTTAGAATATGTTCCCTATGATAACTGGGTTCATTAGTTATGGTCAACAAACAATACGCGCCGCAAGATACATTGGTCAAGGTTTCATAATTACCTTATCCCACACAAATCGTTTACCTATAACGATTCACTACCCTTATGAAAAATCAATTACATCGGAGCGTTTCCGGGGGCGAATACACTTTGAATTTGATAAATGTATTGCTTGTGAAGTATGTGTTCGCGTATGCCCGATAGATCTACCCCTTGTGGATTGGAGATTTGAAAAGGATATTAAAAAGAAACAATTACTTAATTATAGTATTGATTTCGGAGTTTGTATATTTTGTGGTAACTGCGTTGAATACTGTCCAACAAACTGTTTATCAATGACTGAAGAATATGAACTTTCTACTTATGATCGTCATGAATTGAATTACAATCAAATAGCTTTGAGTCGGTTACCAATCTCCATAATGGGGGATTACACAATTCAAACAATTAGGAATTCATCTCAAAGTAAAATAGACGAAGAAAAATCTTGGAATTCAAGAACGATTACTGATTACTAGGTACGAGAATTTTTTTGTTACTAAAAAACTATTGGATTTTAGTAACTATAAAGAAAAATGAATAACTACTGCTGATTGCAAATTATTCCTGATTTAAAATGAGAGTAGATTTTCATGATTTCTAACTATACAACTTATATTATACAAAAGAATATCCTAATTCCTTTTTCCTTCCTTAAATCTTTTAGTTTTAGTCAGTTCATGAAAAATTTTATACTATTAATTTCTTCTTATCCATAATGGATTTACCTGGACCAATACATGAGATTCTTGTGCTATTTGGGGGCTTTGTTCTTCTACTGGGGGGTCTAGGAGTAGTATTACTTACCAACCCAATTTATTCTGCCTTTTCGCTGGGATTAGTCCTTGTTTGTATATCCTTATTTTATTTTTTATTGAATTCCTATTTTGTAGCTGTCGCACAACTTCTTATTTATGTAGGGGCCATAAATGTATTGATCATATTTGCTGTAATGTTTATAAACGGCTCAGAGTGGTCTAAAGATAAGAATTATTGGACTATTGGAGATGGATTTACTTCACTCGTTTGTATAACTATTCCTTTTTCACTAATGACTACTATCCCAGATACGTCATGGTATGGAATTCTTTGGACTACAAGATCAAATCAAATAGTAGAACAGGGTCTTATAAATAACGTTCAACAAATTGGGATTCATTTAGCAACTGATTTTTATCTTCCGTTTGAACTAATTTCCCTAATTCTTCTAGTTTCTTTAATAGGTGCAATTACTATGGCTCGACAATAAGAAATACTTAGAATGAATCAAAATTCTTAGAATTTCAAATCTAAAATAAATAACTAAAGAATCACAATTTTGATTTAGTAAAACCCATCTACTGCCAACACAACAAATACCTTCTTTTCGCTTTTGTTGCGTAATTGTTCTATTCTAATTAATTGAATCGGTTCAATTCTTGTCCTCATATTGAAATGAATCGCGATTGATAAGGAGTTAATTAATGATGTTTGAGCTTGTACTTTTTTTGAGTGTCTATTTATTTTCGATTGGTATCTATGGCTTGATCACAAGCCGAAACTTGGTTAGAGCTCTAATATGTCTTGAACTTATACTGAATTCAATTAATCTAAATCTCGTAACATTTTCTGATCTATTTGATAGTCGCCAATTAAAAGGAGACATTTTCGCAATTTTTGTTATAGCCCTTGCGGCTGCTGAAGCTGCTATTGGACTATCCATTCTTTCTTCCATCTATCGTAACAGGAAATCAACTCGTATCAATCAATCTAATTTTTTGAATAATTAGAGAATCCTCTAAACAAAGGCACATATAATATGGAACATTAAGATGAATAGAAATCTAATCTTATTATTATTATTTGAGAATATCCTTTTTTGGAGTAGGTTATTTCAGAGTATTCTTTTTTACTTATTGAATTTTGTTGAATATTGCATTTTTCCAATTCATTGATATGGCAATTTGAATATTGCAATAATTTATATTGAAAAGATGATAGCCAATTTATTGGCTAATTCGAATTAGTATTATTAGTATTATAGAATTCGTATAATTATGCTTGTTGAAGCCTTAAATTCAAGTCTCTTGGCTCTTTTCACGCTTTCTCACAAACAGATTAAGAAAAGAAATATATTGCTGCATTATTTATTAAATTTGGATAAACCATTGTTTCATCTGGTATCTACAATACATCTAACTTATATATAGTACTAATTTCTTTTTTATCAGATAGAAAATTTTTATTTTGAAAAGAAAAATTTATAGATCCAATGTCACATTCTGTAAAAATTTATGATACATGTATAGGATGCACTCAATGTGTACGAGCTTGTCCAACAGATGTATTAGAAATGATACCTTGGGATGGATGTAAAGCCAAGCAAATTGCTTCTGCGCCGAGAACCGAGGATTGTGTGGGGTGTAAGAGATGCGAATCTGCCTGCCCAACGGATTTTTTAAGCGTCCGCGTTTATTTAGGGCCTGAAACAACCCGCAGCATGGCTCTATCTTATTGATACGTTACAAAAAACTCCACTTGAATCGTCTGATTCCTCTTTACCGAAGAAGCCTGTGCTCGAAATAATCGAGCATGGGCTTTTCTGGTCAAAACGTATCTTGTCTTTATTACTTTATCATGAGTTATTTTCCTTGGTTAACAATCCTTGTTGTTTTGCCGATATTTGCAGGTTCATTAATTTTCTTTTTACCTTATAAAGGAAATAAAATCGTTAGATGGTATACTATATCTATTTGTTTATTAGAATTCCTTTTAATGATTTATGCATTCTGTTATCATTTCCAATTGGAGGATCCTTTAATCCAATTAAAGGAGGATTATAAATGGATAGATGTTTTCGATTTCCACTGGAGATTGGGAATCGATGGACTTTCATTAGGATCTATTTTATTGACAGGATTTATCACTACTTTAGCTACTTTAGCGGCTTGGCCAGTTACCCGGAATTCGCGATTATTCCATTTCCTGATGCTAGCAATGTATAGCGGTCAAATAGGATTATTTTCTTCACGAGACCTTTTACTTTTTTTTATCATGTGGGAGTTAGAATTAATTCCTGTTTACTTACTTTTATCCATGTGGGGGGGAAAGAGGCGTCTGTATTCAGCTACTAAGTTTATTTTGTATACTGCAGGCGGTTCCATTTTTTTCTTAATCGGAGTTCTGGGTATGGGCTTATATGGTTCCAGCAAACCAGGATTAGATTTAGAAAGATTGATTAATCAATCATACCCTGCAACATTGGAAATACTATTATACTTTGGCTTCCTTATTGCTTATGCTGTCAAATTGCCTGTTATACCTCTGCATACGTGGTTACCAGATACCCATGGGGAAGCGCATTACAGTACATGTATGCTTTTAGCGGGAATCCTATTAAAGATGGGAGCATACGGATTGATTCGGATTAATATGGAATTGTTACCTCATGCTCATTATCTACTTTCTCCGTGGTTAGTAATAATAGGAGCCGTGCAAATAATCTATGCAGCTTCAACTTCTCTTGGTCAACGAAATTTCAAAAAAAGAATAGCCTATTCCTCTGTATCTCACATGGGTTTCATAATTATAGGAATTGGTTCCATAACCAACATGGGGCTAAATGGAGCTATTTTACAAATATTATCCCATGGATTTATCGGTGCTACACTTTTTTTCTTGGCGGGAACGGCCTGTGATAGAATGCGTCTTGTTTATCTCGAAGAACTGGGGGGGATATCTATCCCAATGCCAAAAATTTTTACCATGTTTAGTAGCTTTTCAATGGCTTCTCTTGCCTTGCCAGGAATGAGTGGTTTTGTTGCAGAATTGGTAGTATTTTTTGGACTAATTACTAGTCCTAAATTTATGTTAATGGCAAAAATGCTAATTATTTTTGTCATGGCAGTTGGAATGATATTAACTCCTATTTATTTATTATCCATGTTACGTCAGATGTTCTATGGATACAAGCTATTTCATGTTCCAAACGCAAATTTTTTGGATTCTGGACCGCGAGAACTCTTTCTTTTAATCTGTATCTTTTTACCAGTAATAGGAATTGGCATTTATCCAGATTTTGTTCTCTCGCTATCCGTTGACAAGGTAGAGGCTCTCTTATCCAATTATTATCCTAAATAGGATTTTCTTTTTTTAACTATTCCACTCTATATTCTATTGTGGAAAACCAAAAAACTCAGAAAAAAGTAAAAAATTCTAATTAGATTTAGATCTATTTCCAATTTTTGAGAACCCCTTGAATGTCTTTTCAAAGGGTTCTCAAATCAAATTCAAACAAAAATGGAAAAACCACCATTTTATGAAAGTTTTATGTTATGTAATCATTTAGATTGTAATGTAAATGAACCATAACTATGTAAACCTATTCCTAATAGATTGATACCAAAATAGCAGATCCAAATTATAAGAAATCCTATCGAAGCTACAAGTGCTGAATTCGTACCTTTCCAATTTGGATTTGTTCTACTATGTAAATAAATTGCAAATATGGTCCAGGTAATAAATGCCCAAGTTTCCTTAGGATCCCAATTCCAATAGGATCCCCACGCCTCATTAGCCCATACTGCTCCACAAAGAATACCTATGGTTAAAAGGATAAACCCTAGACTAATGACACGATAACTCCAAGAATCCAAACGCTCAGTTAATTGATATTTGTAATAATTTGGAAATGCGGGAAAAGAGGTGTTTTTTAAAACACTTCTTTTTTCATAGAAATATTCAATCTCACTAAAGAAAAATGTTTTAAGTAAAACATTCTTTTTAGAAAAGAAATCGAAATTCTTTCGAAATCTAATGATTAAAAGAGCGGCAGATAATAAGGATCCGCACAAAAGAGTTGCATAGCTTAGTAACATCATACTGACATGCATCATTAACCACTGAGATTGTAGAGCAGGTACTAGTATTGTAGATTGATGCATTTCAGTTAAAAGGCCCGATGTGGCAAAGCCTTGCGTTAAAATAGTACTTGGCGTAGTTATAGTGCTTAAATCATTTTTAGAGTTCTGTATCTTAGGAATAGTATTAAGAATATACAGAGCCCATGAAAGGAAGATCAATGACTCATATAAATTACTTAATGGAAAATGTCCCGAAGAAACCCAACGAGAAATTAAGAATCCTGTTATAGAAAAAAAAGTAGCTATCATTCCTTTTTCTGACGAATCACGTAACCCCCTAAGTTCACGAACTAATAAGGTTATCAAATAAATCGTAATTACAATTGAAATGGTTGAGAAAGAGATATGAATTAGTATATGTTCTAAAGTTGCAAATAGCATAAGGAGAAGGTCCCATTACAAAATTGGAAATTTCGAATTGAATCCATTTTCTAATCTATTGTATTCTTTTTCGAGAATGCCGCCACTCGGACTCGAACCGAGATGCTTGAGCACTGCTTCCTAAGAGCAGCGTGTCTACCAATTTCACCATGGCGGCTAACTTTTTAAAATAGTTAACTTAAAAAAATAATAGTTATTTTCTCGCGAATCGTCGAGATTGGGAGAATCCATAGAATTTATGGATATTAGAATTTTATCATTAAATACAAAAAATTTCATATTTTCGAAAAATTTTTAGAATGAAAGCCCTTACGCTCCTATTAATATGATTTACCGGTGCTAAACCAATTTATTTGTGAATTTTGAATAAGATAGGTAGAGGTTGTAAATCCTATTGCAAGAATACTCCACTTTTGATAATAGAATCCTCGTATTTTTTTATGAGGATTCTATTATCAAATATCAAAAGTTCTTTGATAGTGAGTACACAATATACCAAAAACTTTTGTTCTATATATGTTCTATAGAACGGTTTGTTCTAAGAATATTGTACCGAAGAATGCGACACATAAAAAAAAGTAGATTCATTATTTAATCTGAATTTTTCATTCAGATTAAATAATGGAATTTTTTTTTTTGAATAGGTCAATTCAGATTATTAAAAACCTTATTATTTGTTTGTTGCCCAGAAAAACCTTTTGGTTTTGGATACTCGTTGCCACTAGAAAATGATCTTGATTTAGCTAAAGAATAACATTGTACTATGGAAAAATAAGTCTTTTTCTTCCAAAGATTTTTACGAATACGCTTTTTTGACATCGAAGTACGTTTTTTTGGAACTGCCATTCAAAAAGGGATTACTTTTTCTAGTTGTATGTGAAAGACATCTATTGCTGGAAATCAATCCTTCTTTCTTTTTTTTTCTTAGTATTTATACTTAGATACTGAAAGACACTGAAATTCTAAATTATTTTTTACTCCATTTTGTCTAATGTGGATAAGACAAGAGTTTTTTAGCGTATTTTTCATATATATTTTAGACTTTATTTTAATAATATAGAATATATACAACGATATATTCTATACAAGGATTATTTAAATCAATTTTTATATCAAATAGACTTATTGAAATATAAGGTATGGGGATAAGCCCCATATAAGATGGGGAGATAAAAACAAGGGAAAATTCAAATAGTTAATTAAGTTAAGAATGGTATTTCATAATTGAATTCCAATTCAAATAAAAAAATATTTAGTCTGTTAAACAAGACATTCTAAAACTTAGATAATTTTCGTCATTAGGCTTTCCGTTTTATATGAAGTAAGAAATAGTTGAGAATTTCAATTTCCTATAAATATAGGTTTTCTTTGGAATTCAATCACTTACGAAAAAAAAAAGAGAGCTATTTCATTTTAACAGAAAGAAATACAAAAATGAATAGAAATGAAAATTATTCAATCTTTTTTTTGTGTTTTTAATTCCTTCAGAAAGAGATAAGAATAGGTTTGGTGAATCGGAAACAATTTTATTTTCTACAAAAATTGAACTAAAAATTGCTATTTTTTTCTTATGGAACATACATATCAATATGCCTGGGTAATCCCTCTTCTCCCACTTCCAGTTATTATGTCAATGGGGTTTGGACTTTTTCTTATTCCGACAGCAACAAAAAATCTTCGTCGCATATGGGCTTTTCCTAGTGTTTTACTCTTAAGTATAGCTATGGTATTCTCAGTTCACCTGTCTATTCAACAAATAAATGGAAGTTCGATCTATCAATATCTATGGTCTTGGACCATCAATAATGATTTTTCCTTAGAATTTGGATACTTGATTGACCCCCTTACTTCTATTATGTTAATACTAATTACTACTGTAGGAATCTTGGTTCTTATTTATAGTGATGATTATATGTCTCACGATCAAGGATATTTGCGATTTTTTGTTTATATAAGTTTTTTTAATACTTCCATGTTAGGGTTGGTTACTAGTTCAAATTTGATACAAATTTATTTTTTTTGGGAACTTGTGGGAATGTGTTCCTATTTATTGATAGGTTTTTGGTTTACACGGCCAATTGCAGCCAGTGCTTGTCAAAAAGCTTTTGTAACTAATCGTGTAGGGGATTTTGGTCTCTTATTAGGAATTTTAGGTTTTTTTTGGATAACAGGTAGTTTAGAGTTTCGGGATTTGTTCAAAATAGCTAATAATTGGATTCCTAATAATGGGATTAATTCTTTACTTACTACTTTGTGCGCTTTTTTATTATTCCTTGGTGCAGTTGCAAAATCTGCACAATTTCCTCTTCACGTATGGTTACCCGATGCTATGGAAGGACCCACTCCCATTTCGGCTCTTATACACGCAGCAACTATGGTTGCTGCGGGGATTTTTCTTGTAGCTCGACTTCTTCCTCTTTTCATATCCCTACCTTTGATAATGAGTTTAATTTCTTTAGTTGGTACAATAACACTCTTCTTAGGAGCTACTTTAGCTCTTGCTCAGAGAGATATTAAAAGAAGCTTAGCCTATTCTACAATGTCTCAATTGGGTTATATGATGTTAGCTTTAGGTATAGGTTCTTATCAAGCTGCTTTATTCCATTTGATCACTCATGCTTATTCGAAAGCGTTATTATTCTTGGGATCCGGATCCGTTATTCATTCAATGGAACCTCTTGTTGGATATTCACCAGATAAAAGTCAGAATATGGTTCTTATGGGTGGTTTAAGAAAATACGTTCCAATTACAAGAACTACTTTTTTATGTGGTACACTTTCTCTTTGTGGTATTCCACCTCTTGCTTGCTTCTGGTCCAAAGATGAAATCCTTAGTAATAGTTGGTTGTATTCACCCTTTTTAGGAATAATAGCCTCTTTTAGTGCGGGATTAACTGCATTTTATATGTTTCGGATATATTTACTTACTTTTGATGGGTATTTACGTGTTCATTTTCAAAAGTATAGTAGTACTAAAGAAGGTTCATTGGGTTCAATATCCTTATGGGGAAAAAGTATACCCAAAGGAGTTAATAGACATTTTGTTTTATCAACAATGAAGAGTGGAGTTTCTTTTTTTTCACAAAATATACCAAAAATTTATGGTAATACAAGAAATAGGATAGGATCTTTTAGTACTCCGTTTGGGATTAAAAAAACTTTTGTCTATCCTTATGAAACGGGAAATACTATGCTATTTCCGCTTCTTATATTACTGCTTTTTACTTTGTTTATTGGATCCATAGGAATCCATTTTGATAATGGAGTAATGGGTAATGGAATATCGGAGTTAACCATATTATCAAAGTGGCTAACTCCTTCAATAAGCCTTTTCCAAGAAAGTTCTAATTCTTCCATAAATTCATATGAATTTATCACTAATGCAATTTCTTCTGTAAGTTTAGCTATTTTTGGTCTATTCATAGCATATATCTTCTATGGATCCGCTTATTCTTTTTTTCAGAATTTGAATTTGATAAATTCCCTTTTAAAAGGGAATGACAAAAAGTTCTTTTTGCATCAAGTAAAAAAAAAGATATACAGTTGGTCATATAATCGTGGTTATATAGATCTTTTCTATAGTAGAGTCTTTATCCTGGGTATAAGAAGATTAGCCGAACTAACGCATTTTTTCGATAAAGGTGTTATTGATGGAATTATCAATGGAGTAGGTCTTGCTGGTTTTTGTATAGGAGAGGAGATTAAATATGTAGGGGGAGGGCGAATATCCTCTTATCTATTCTTTTTTTTATGTTATGTATCTTTGTTCATATCCTTTCTTTCTTAATTCATTATTCCATGAATTCCTCAAAATGAGGCTCATCAAAATGCAAAATCTAAGACTACTATAAGACTACTAATTAATAAAATAAGAAAAAAATTCGAACGATTAAATTACTTCTCCCGAATATCCAACTGACTTATTAATTTCTTATAACGTACTCTATTTTTCTTTGCCAAATAAGCCAGCAAACGTTGACGTTTTCCCAAAAGTCTTCGTAGACCTCTTTCCGATGAAAAATCTTTTTTGTGTAATTCCAAATGTGAAGCAAGTCTCCGTATCTTATTGGTGAAACTGAATACTTGAAATTCAACAGAACCTCTGTTTTCTTGTTTTTCTTCTTTAACCATAAATCAAAAAATTTTTCTACCTCCTTTCTTTTTCATGTATTTTTCTGATCAGGAAAAATAAAAAATTATGTCAGTTATTTTGAAGTTATTCTAATCTCGTACACACAAAAATTTGCAATTATTCATCTACTGCTGGAATATGGAATTTGGATTTATTTTATCGATGCAAATTGGATAGAAGGGTACATTCTTTTATTTTAGATAGAAGAAATGTTTCTTCTATCTAAAATAAAAGAATTTTGCTGATTTATTTATTGCTATATCCAATTTATAGAATTGATACACCATTTAATTGATATCATTTAGCAAAATGAAACACAGCATATGCATCCATCTTTCGGCTCGAGAATTTCACGGGATAGAGATTAAGAAATAGGCTATTAAGTAACTCTAAATGAATTGTGGATACATCTGTATCCTTAACATACTGAAACGACTGCCATTATTCGTATCAAACCAATAGCGATTCCTAAAAGCTAAATCTTGTAATCAATGGTGGGCCAATAATGCATTTTTTTGCATATGTATTAAGACGCTTGGTCTGATTTCGAAATTGTCCAGAGTTTTTTATGTTGTTTTCATTGCAAAATGATGGATGTCCTTCCGTAACTTTCCAATTACGAGTACGAGAATTGAAAGACTTTAAAATTCTCAATTCTCTACGGTGTCTAGGAGATAGAATATTTTCAGGAACAAGAAAATCAGAAGAATCTTTTTCTCTATTCACTACCATTCCGCGTCTTCGACTTCTATTAGTTTCTTTTATTCTTTAATGCAATAGCTATAGTTTGATATAGAATCCATTTCTCAAAGTAATGGAAACCTTTCTCTTATAGGAAATGGTTCGAAAATCGCTATTCCACCTTTTAGGTTTAGGTATCGTGAAAAGTGATACCTGTGAAGATCGTGCATTTCAGTCACATTCAGATCCTTTTTTCGAGTCCATGATATAACCAAATTGGATGGATCTTCCACCCGTTTAGCTAAGAAAGAATAGATGCAGAGGTGGATAATAGATCGATAGGAAGATCATGAGCTGCCCCATAATGAAACCGCCAGTAGTCGCGAATATCTCCTTCTTCCCTAACCCAAGATTGGAGAAAGAAGATCTAAGAGGGACCTATGGAGAATGTGGTCAGAAATCCATAATAGAGTCCGACCACAACGACCGAATTAATTATCCTCATCGAGAAACTTAGACTACCAAGTAGAAAAGATTTGAAAATCATGGCATGGGTCTCCTTTTTTTCTTTCTTTAGAGTTTTCTATATGCACAATTTCTCGATGTTTCGATGAGAATTTCTTGACTTTCCATATATAGAAAGAGATAGACTATAAATGACATCTCTTATGTCACTAAGACCAAAGGGATGGATATTAAATGATAGGAAGTGCTAGGAAGTGAAATAGAATGAAATAGAGCCACTTTGGGCTTCCCTATGAAATGAGGCATGGAACGGAGCCACTACGAAGAAATTCCGGGAGTTACGAAAGAAGCTTCGGACTCATATTGTTCATGGGTTGAGAGCGGGAGTTGAACTCTAGGTCGAATCTCCCCTTGTTCCTCAGTAGCTCAGTGGTAGAGCGGTCGGCTGTTAACTGACTGGTCGTAGGTTCGAATCCTACTTGGGGAGATTTGATTC